TATACCCATTCAATAAAATTACTCAATAAAATTAGCACACCCCCAACGACATTTAACATCGAAACTGCAACAACAACCCTCTTTCCTGCAACAACATCTAACTCTCTATTATTATTCTTCAAAAAATTCAAAAAGAAAGAAAAAAATAACCTTAAGTAATAAAAAAGACTCATAAGCGAACCTAAAATAAGCAAAAAAAGAATGAAAGAAAAAGATCCTCTACTACCAATATACACCACCAATCATTTAGAAACAAACCCTAAAAGTGGCGGTAAACCAGAAAGGGAAAGTAAAAGCAACATTACTACTAGATGATAAACCCTGAAATGTTTTAATCTACTCACATCCTTCATAGCCCTAGAATCTTTTAGCCACAAACTAATAAATAAAGATAAAGTAATACCAAGATAAATAAATAAATATAGTTTTATACACCACTCCCTGTGAATTATAGCAAAAATCACTCACCCCAAATGACCAATAGACGAGTAAGCAAGAAGAGCCCGAATCTGCGTTTGATTTAAACCTCCTATACCACCAATTAAGGCCCTTCCAGCCCTCATAACACAAAATAAAATAAGAAGCCCTTTCATTTCGCCCAACTCACACAAAGAAAGAAGCAAGAATAAAGGCGCCAATTTCTGTCAAGTTGCCAACAACATACATGAAACCCAAGACAGACCGGCTATTACCCTTGGCACCCAATAATGAAATGGAAATACCCCTAGTTTTACCGACAAGCCCCTTACCAAAGCGCAAAAACCAAAACTTCCAGCTATTCCAACCGAAATTATATCTCACCTAAAAGAAGTTCTAAACCTTAATAGACTTCCAAACATCAATAAACTAGACCCTAACGCCTGAACAATAAAGTACTTAACAGCCGACTCTCTCTCAGAGATTTTCTTTTGGTAAATTAATATTGGCAAGAACCCAATCAAGTTTATTTCTAAACCCGCTCAGACCCCCAACCAATGCACGGAAGAAAGAGACAACATAGTCCCAAACCCTATTACAGACAAAAACATTAACCCAAACGGAAGACTTGAAAACATAAGAAGAGGGATATAATCGAATTACCCAAAGCAAAGTTAGCAGCCCTGCTTCACTCCAAGTCTCTCCTCTATCGCTTATTGAGCCCAATCCAACGAGCCTTCATTCCACTCATGAAATAGCCCAACAATAAGAATCAACAGAAAAACAAATAAACCTAAAATTAACCCTATCGATATCTCACCACCAACCCTAACTAAAATAGGGAAGAGCAACACAATCTCGATGTCGAAAATAAGAAAAATAATCGCCAATAAGAAAAAACGAAGAGAAAAGGGTAAACGAGCTGACTTAACCGGATCAAACCCACACTCAAATGGGGATCTCTTTTCACGATCTTCATTAGCTCGCTTAGACAAGACCCAACCCAACAATATTACCACAACAGAAATTACCAAGGCTACAACACTTCTATAAAATCTACTTATCATTATTATAGCACTAGAGACACTTTCCTAATCCCATATTAATCAACATCAATGATTTCCGTTCATCCGGCGTAGTACTCTATAAAACTAAATGAGTAGACTATATACTACAATCTCCTAATTAACAGCTAGGTGCCTCTATTTTGGCTTTCATTTATAGTCATCATAATATAAAAAGGGACTCTCACCCCCAAAATCTGGTCCGAAGCCAGATGCAAATTTCTCGCTTTCTATACACCTAGACTGACACCTTGACCTGAAAGCCAGAAGACTTATTATCTGAATGCAAGTCAGATCTTTTAATTTAAAGTACCAAGTCGTACTCTACGCCTTTTCCTAGGAGCATTTTTACACATGCTGTTTCTAGATTAAAAGTCTAGCACTTAAACTCAGTCACCTAAGACACATCTTTTAACACCCGCCTAGAAATCTAACACCCTCATCAATAAATCGAAAGATATAGAAAAAGTCATACAACATCAACAAAATGTCAATATCAAGCAGCTGCCTCAAACCCAAAATGGTGACCAGTGGAAAAATGCTGAAGCCAAACTCGCACCAAACAAACTAAGAGAAATGTTCTCCCAATAAGAACATGCAGCCCATGAAACCCTGTCGCTACAAAGAAACTAGACCCGTATGCACCATCTGCAATAGTAAAAGAAGCCTCATAATATTCACCAGCTTGTAGAAAAGTGAAGTAAATTCCCAAAGCTACAGTCGCAATAAGACCCTGCAGTCCCCCAGGACCATCCCCCTCTATAAGACTATGATGAGCCCACGTTACAGTTACCCCAGAAGCTAGCAATACTCCAGTATTAAGAAGCGGTACCTCAAAAGGATTTAGTGGTACAATTCCAGCAGGAGGCCAACATGACCCCAATTCCGTCCTCGGAGCCAATCTTCTATGAAAATATGCTCAAAAAAAGGCAAAGAAGAAACAAACTTCTGAAACAATAAAAAGAATTATACCTCAACGAAGCCCCTTAGAAACCTTAATACTATGATACCCTTGAAACGTGGCTTCCCGAATCACATCTCGCCATCACTGAATCATAGTAATACCAATTAATAAAAGACCTACTCCAGCCCTAACAAACCCATAACCGTGGAATCATCCAGCCAATCCTGAGGTTAAAAAGAGCGCACCCATTGAACCAGTTAACGGTCATGGTCTAAACTCAACTAAATGAAATGGATTTCGTGCCATACCCTAATGCTTATCTGGTTACTCAAAACCCACCAAACTTTCTACCGCAGCACTATAGACAGCCAAATGCTCCTAGCCCAAAACAACAGAAGGCCCTCAAACAGCTCAACCTCACTCACTTAAGACCCTGAAAAACACCAGAACAGCACAGGAAGCACCCAGGCTTACAAAACCCCAAAATTTTCAACTTACTGTTAAAAAATAGGTTAAAATTTTGTCACGCGTTTTAAGGGAGGATTACGAATAAAGGTCAAAATTTTAGGGGTATTTGTCACTTTTTGACCAAAAGTGATCAAATATTACGTTCTTAATGAAATAGGCGTTGATACTTACCACCCTGAAACACAGTTGTTACCTTAGCATCTTCAGTGCTATGCTCTTATTTAAGCTATCAAAGTTAGTATATAACCAATTGAGAGATAAATAGAACTCTTAATAAGGATAGTATAACAAAAAAATTAAAGGATTTTATTTGTACTTTTTGGTTTGCCAAAGAGAAATTTGAAGCTACTATAAAGGCTCCTTGACCTCCTATTACTTCGAGTCAGCCTATGTCGATAGACTTTATTATGTCTGTTCCGATTTTTATAGATAACCTAGTAAGAGGCTGTGCAGAGATTGGTGCGAGGAACCATATAGTCGAAAAAAAGAATTTTGTTTTATTTATTTCTTTTTGCTCCCGAGTGTCATCCCACAGAAGAAAAGCAAAGAAAATACCTAAAAGAACCACAAACATTGTGAGCATCTTTAAGTGTAGCGGCAACACAAAAAGACAAGAAGAAAAAGGCATAAAGACTAATTGAAAAAAGAGGCCTCTAGACACCGCCGCTAAAGTTAAAATACTAGTAGCTCAGTTAACATAGGGGTCTAACTCCTGTTTTGCATGATATGCATTACCCTTAAACGGACTTCATAAACAAGAAGCAGAAAGCCGCATTGAGTAGGCCCTAGTTATTCCAGTCGCAAGAAAAATTAGTAATACCATAAGGAAACTTACAGGACTAGAAAGTGATAGTTCTAAAATAAGATCTTTAGAGTAAAACCCGCTTAAGAAAGGTGCTCCGCACAGTGACAAATTAGCTACATTTATACAAGTCACAGTTAATGGTAATTGCGAGAATAATGACCCCATATAACGAATGTCTTGGTTATTAGCACTATTATGAATGATTATACCGGCACACAAAAACAATAAAGCTTTAAACAAAGCATGTGTATATAAGTGAAAAAGAGCTAAGTAAGGTATAGACATAGCTAGTCTCATTATTATAACCCCTAATTGACTAAGAGTGGACAGGGCAATAACTTTCTTAAGGTCATTCTCACAGTTTGCACCAATTCCTGCTATTAAAAGTGTTAATACTGAAATAAAAAGCAGGCCAATCTTAAACCCATGAAACTTCTCGAGGAAAGGAAAAAAGCGAATCAACAAATAAACCCCAGCTGTTACCAGGGTTGAAGAATGAACTAAAGCTGATACCGGTGTTGGGGCTGCTATGGCAGCCGGCAACCATCTCGAAAATGGAATCTGAGCTCTCTTTGTCATTGCTGCAATAGTAATAGTTAGAGAAAGCCACGCCCTCAAATGAAAGTCTCAAATTCTAATGATTAACCAATGTCCCTGAAGAACTAAAAGCCCAATAGAGATCAAGATTATAACATCACCAATACGGTTTGCTAGTACAGTAATTATTCCAGCCCCTAAAGACTTTATATTCTGATAATAAATTACTAAAGCAAACGATACAATGCCAAGTCCATCTCATCCTAATAGTAGTGCAGGAAGCCTTGGGATGAATACCAGAAGGTTTATTGATAAGACAAAAAGTATAACCAACCAGGTAAACCGCTTTAAGAAAGGATCATGGGACATATAACTAGAAGAAAATATTATAACACATCCTGAAATAAGGCAAACAATATTTCTAAATCTAAGCCTAACTGAATCTAAAATAAAAATGAACGTTAAATGACAAGACCTAGCCTGTGAGATTGACCACTCTAGGATAACTCTCCTAGGATTTAAAAAAAAAGCTAAAGTTACGGGAAGTAAAATAACCCTGTATATAATAAGAAAAATTGAACTAATTGAAGAAGCTTTTAAGTTATTCATGGTTAAGTAGGAACTACTCCTTTTTTCAAATCCACAGGCTGACGTTTTAATCTTAAACTAACTTAACTAAACCCAAATTGAAATAAGCTCACCCTTTAAAATTAATAAATTAGCAGGAGCTCAATGTAAAAATAATACTAGAAAGTTAGTGGGCTTCGTTAAGGCAAACGGTTTAATAAACTTAGGACTACCTCCGTGATGAATGGTTGTAAAAAGATACATACTATATAAGGCAGAAAGAAAACTTATAAAAGCTAAAGGAAGTAGGCAATAGGTAGAAGAAAAGATTACAGCAGGAAAGATCATAATCTCTCCTAATAAATTAATTCTAGGTGGAGCAGCTATATTAATAATACAGAAGAAGAACCATCATATAGTTAAAGAAGGTAAAAATATTAATATCCCTTTGTTTAATAAAAGACTACGGGTTTGTGTTTTTTCATAAGTATAATTAGCTAATGCAAACAAGGCTGAAGAACAAAATCCATGAGATAATATTAAAACAAGAGCACCCCTTCACCCCCAAGAACTATTAGAGAAAGCTCCAGCTAACATGAGAGATATATGACCAATGGACGAATACGCAATTAAAGATTTCAGGTCTACTTGACGAAAACAAATAATTCTAGTAATTATTCCTCCTCATATTGCGATAGAGAATAAAATAACACAGCTATATAGCGGAATAAAATTAAAATATTGAAAAAACCGCAAGATACCATAACCCCCTAACTTCAGTAGAATGGCGGCTAAAACTATAGAACCCGCTACTGGAGCCTCTACATGCGCTTTAGGAAGTCACAAATGGACTGAAAATATAGGAAGCTTAACTAAAAATGCTGCAAAAACAAGAACACTCAGTAAACTTCATTGTCAAGTATTACTAGAAAAGACCGTGTGCAGGCGTAAAACTCTTCTCACTAACATCTCACTACAAAAAATTTTATGTCTAGCTCAAAGAATACAAAATAATAAAGGTAATGAGGCAGCAACTGTATAAATCATTATATACATACCTGCTTGTAACCGCTCTGGTTGATATCCCCAACCTAAAATTAATATTAGAGTGGGAATCAGTGAAGCCTCAAACAAAAAATAAAAAAGCAAGCTATTTGAACAAACAAAAGTTAATATTAAAACCAAGTTTATACTAATGATTAATCGTGAAAAAATATTATCATTATTTTTACTTAATTTTACTGACCCCTGACTGGCAAGTATTATCATCAAAGAAATTCATAAAGTTAATGAAACTAAGGCGAGAGATATTGAGTCATATCTTATCAGATATCTCAACCTCTCGTAAGAAAAATGAGGCCTAAACAAGTGCACCAGGGAAAGCACTCTTAATAAGGCTAGAGATCAGGACTTTAAATACCAAGACCACTTTTTTCTAACAAGTGAAAAAACCGTTAAAACAAAAAAATTCGCCAATAGAATCCCTAACACTTATGCATAGAAAACCTAGAAACGTAGTCATTACCTTCAGCCCGGATAATTGCTACAAGAATAGCTAGCCCCAAACTAGCTTCACAGGCCCCTAAGGTAATTAAAATTAAAGAAGTTTCCCCCATCAATGAAATATTTCTAGATATGGAAAACATCAAAACAAATAAGCTTATAGTTACAGCTTCTAATCTTAGAAGAACTCTCAGCAAATGCTTATATTGCAAAGAAAGAGTCAGCAAGGACACCAAAACCCCGAAAATTCTTAATATACTTAAATGGAATGTTCTCATTTCTTTGTTAAGCCTAGCAACGATAGCTTAAGCTTAAAGCATTGGTCTTGTAAGCCAAGGATGAACTTAGACGTTCTCGCTGCTAAAAACATTAGGTTGCGAAGTGAATCGAACACTTTTAACTTGTTTTCAAGACAAGTTGCCCCCAGGGAACAACCCTACTAAGCGTTTTAATAATCTAAGATTCTATCTCACACTTTCTGAACTAAAGGATTTAAAATAAAGTACAAAAAATAAAGACCCGTAAAAATTTGTCCAATCTGCTCATATGGGGTTTCAACAGGACACCTTCCAATTCATGTGAGCACAAAAAAAATTCCAATATATCTTCAAAATAAAACTTGATTGGCAGGATAATATGCTATTGATCGAAACTTAGCCTGATGAGAAAATGGAAGAATAAATAAAACTAAAATTGAACCAACCAGACCAATTACCCCTCCTAACTTATTAGGAATTGACCGAAGAATCGCATAAGCAAAAAGAAAATACCATTCCGGTTGAATGTGTACCGGAGTTACTAGAGGATTAGCCGGAATAAAATTTTCAGGATCAGTCAAAAGCTGAGGAGAAAACAAAGCTAGCATTGATAATAAAAAAATAACAACAAGAAAACCGACTAAATCCTTAAACGTATAATAGGAGTGAAAGGGAATCTTTTCCCCGTCTCTATTCAACCCCAATGGATTATTAGAGCCTGTCTCATGTAAAAACAACATATGTAAAATAGCCAAACCAGCAATAGCGAAAGGTAGAAGAAAATGCAATGCAAAAAATCGAGTTAAAGTAGCATTATCTACAGCAAACCCGCCTCATACCCATTCTACTAACATTTTTCCAATATATGGAACAGCAGATAACAAATTAGTAATTACAGTCGCTCCTCAAAAAGATATTTGACCCCACGGTAATACATAGCCTAGAAATGCAGTAGCCATAGTTAAAAAGAGTAAAATAACACCAATATTTCATGTGTGAAGTTGAAGATAAGAACCATAATATATACCTCGCCCAATATGTAAATAAATACAAATAAAAAACCAAGATGCTCCATTAGCGTGTAAAGCTCGAAGTAATCAACCATAAGTAACATCCCGACTAATGTGAATTACAGACCTAAAAGCCAAATCCACATGCGCAGTGTAATGTATAGCTAGAAATAATCCTGTTGCAATTTGAATAACTAAACATAACCCCAACAAGGATCCAAAGTTTCACCAAATAGATAGGTTTGATGGAGCAGGAAGATCAACAAACGCCCCATTTACAACCTTAAAGACTGGATGAATTTTTCGTAAAGGCCTTCGCATGAAAACACATAAACTTACACCTTAAACGGACGCAATGAGGCCTGCTGGTAATAACAAATCTTAGCTACTACAATTAGATTAATAAGCAAAACTGTCCCCAACCCAATTAAAATAGAAATCATATAAGGAGAGATAAGCTCAACCCCATATATTTTTAAATACATAAACTTTCTAAAAGAGGACTGGAACCTGAGATAAGAAGAATCCTTTAAAAAGTAAAAATAGAAAAATATACACGAGATAGGGAAAAATAAAATAAGACCGAACAAGGGCCTGAGGCCACCAAACAAAACATTAGGAGACAAAGCCGCAACATAAGCAAACATAACTAAAAGACCACCGACATAAATTAAAAACAAAATGTATCCATATCAAGCAGAAGTTGTTATACCACTCACTAAACACATAAGTAGGGTTGATATTATAATAACCAAACCTAACCTCAAGGGCTGCCTCATTATTGGAAGAATAAGTAATATAGAAAAAGTTAAAGTAATAATAAGCAATCTACTCATTCAAGACGCAGGTGTTCACCTGATTTTTAGCTTCCAATGCAAATGTTTTATTTAAACTACAATCCTGAACACTAATGAAACAAATTAAAACCTAAAAGTGAGATAAGCATAAGCGAACACAATGCAACAGGTAGAAAAGCCTTTCAAGTTAATCCCATCAACAGATCGTACCGAAATCGAGGATATCTCCCCCGAACCCAAATAAAAGCAAAAGCAAAGAAAAGAACCTTGAACATAAACCCCAAATCTCTCTCAAAAATAACGAAAGATCTTCCACCAAAGAATAAGAGAGAAGAGAATAATCTCATCACCAAGATATTAGCATACTCAGCTAGAAAAATTAAAGCAAAACCAGCTGCCCCATATTCAATGTTAAAACCAGAAACAAGTTCCGACTCCCCTTCCGCAAAATCAAATGGAGCTCGGTTTGTTTCTGCGACACAAGTAGTAAACCAAACCAAAGAAATAGGCAATATAAGAAACCTAAATCAAACTACCTCCTGAGCTTCTTTAATTTCAACAAAATTAAACCTTCCTACCAAAAATAATGGAAATAATAAAATCAAAGCTATACTAACCTCATAGGAAATAGTCTGCGCAATTGCACGTAAACTTCCCAAAAGAGCATATTTAGAATTAGACGCCCACCCCGCTAAAAGTGTCCCATAAACATTTATGCCAGAAACACATAAGAAAAATAAAATTCCGCACTTGAAATAAGACAGGGAATATAAGCTTGGATAAAGCTGTCACAAAAGTAGAGCCAAAATAAAGCTAAAAACCGGAGCTACAAAATATAAAGAACGGTTAGCCCTCGTCGGCTTAGCAATCTCTTTTGTCAATAACTTAGCAGCATCCGCAATAGGCTGAGGCAGCCCTATCATTCCTACTTTATTAGGCCCCTTACGCAACTGAATATACCTTAAGCCCTTTCGTTCCAGGAGAGTAAAAAAGGCGACCGCTAACAAAATACAAACATAGGTAAATAGACAGGAAATAATTCTTAGATACATTATAAAGGAAAGAACTTTCATCTTTATCTTTAGGGCTTAAACCTAATGCACTTAATCTGCCACCTCTATCATATTTATATCAAATAAAGGACTTTAACCTATGTCTATTGATCCTAAATCAATTGCATAATTCTTTGCTAATTTGATCTTATAGAAAAATTATATTTAATCTAATTAAAATATCCTATACGCTACATTGGTCCTTTCGTACTAAACGTAACCAAGAAAATAAAGATAGAAACTGACCTGGCTCACGCCGGTCTGAACTCAGATCACGTAGAATTTTAATGGTCGAACAGACCAACCCTTAAAGACTTCTGCATCTTTAGGATATTCTGGTCCAACATCGAGGTCACAAACCTTTTTTTCGATATGGGCTCTTGAAAAAGATAATGCTGTTATCCCTACGGTAACTAATTTCTTTAATCAAAATTCCTGGATCAACACAAGTAAGACTTACAAACTAAAGGAGGTTTTATTTGCTCCCCGGTTGCCCCAACCAAAGTATTTAATAGCTTTGCTTTTTACTTATATTAATTTATACTAAATCTATTAATTTTTCTGAAGCTCGATAGGGTCTTCTTGTCTTTTAATAATATTTGGACTTTTTCATCCAAAGATAAAATTCTAAACAATCTAAAAGAGACAGCTGTATTCTTGTCAAACCATTCATTCCAGCCTTCAATTATAAGGCAAATGATTATGCTACCTTTGCACGGTCAGAGTACCGCGGCCGTTTAAAACTCACTGGGCAGGTCCGACTTCGTATTTAACTTATACACGAAGCCATGTTTTTGATAAACAGGCAGAATACGATTTTGCCGAGTTCCTTTTTATGATTTTATTTTAAAAATTCTTATTTAGATCCAACTTCTAATTTGTCAGTCTATTAAAGATAATAATTCTCAATACTCATCTTAACATAAAATCATTTTACGAAAATTGTTAAAATTTCCTCCCTTAATCCTATCAAGCAAATAAATTATATTATTAGTAAATGGATGAATTATAACAAAATCCTTCTTCAATAACCATTACTAAGCTTATATTTCAAAAAAAATTAGATGCAACACTAACTCGCCTTCGAGCTTATCCCCGAAAGCCTAACTAAACCGCCATTATAGTAAAACTTTCATTTACACTATAAGACCCGCGATCTAAAGCACTAATATGCCTTTAAGGAAGAACTAGCTATCACCTAATGCGGATAAAATTTCATATCTATCTTTAATTCTAGAGAGGTTTTTGCCACAACCAACTCAACACAGATCTATAAAACAGAATAAAGATAGCTCATCAGGTTTCGAGACTCTCCATGTAGAAACTAATCTAGTTAAGCCATGATGCAAAAGGTACAAACTTTAACCATTTCTATCTATTAGCTTTAAATTTTCCTTCTCAGTACTACTTACATACAAAATATCAAATTTCAATCACCTTTACTAAACTTGTAAATGTTTTGTATTCAACACTATTAAAGGTCTTGATACAAGCTGCCGGTATTAAACTTAAAGACGATTTATTCCTTAAATATATTTTCAGTGTAAATGAAATGTATTTTTTATACTACATCCTTCAGCCTAGGAACAATTTCCATTACCCCTACTATGTTACGACTTATCTCATTTTTCAACGAGAGCGACGGGCGATGTGTGCACGTTTCAGAGCCGCATTCATTCCATTTATATAATCAAAATTACTTTCAAGTCCTCCTTTAAGACACTTCATTTCAAGTGTTTTCCGTATTTACAAATATGTAATTGTAACCCATCCTCACCTTCTCATTAGCTGCACCTTGATCTGACGTTCTAATTAATCCAATTCTCGAGCTAACTACTATATTTTAAGAAGTTACCTGACGACGACGGTATACAAGCTGAACTACTATAAAAGGTTAGGTTTAACGTGGATTGTCGATTATGAGACAGGTTCCCCTGAGAGGTCTAAAACACCGCCAAGCTCTTTGAGTTTTAAACTTTTTATTCGTAGTACTCTGGTAAGCTTAAACTAATTTATAACTAAAAATAATGGGGTATCCAATCCCAGTTTCCCTTAAAGCTGTCACAGACTCAGCATCTCAAATAAATCATCCCCGGTATAACTTTTAGTATTTAGATTTTACTCCTCTACTAAAGGTCCAACGATTTTAACTATACCCTGCCTAACTGTCTTTTTACCATAAAAGAATGACTAAATTTCTTGGTTTAACCGCGGATGCTGGCACCAAATTAACCAAATTTTTCTCACTAAACTAATACAAGCTTTCGCTTTTTTCTTAATCTCCAACACTGGTGTTAGTGGGAATTTCAGGACATCATGTTCACTATAACATCCAAGAGGACCATATCATTCTTAACGTTTCGCCATCTAAATAACTGATCCTCCACCTCACCTCTTTCAAAAAATACCATGTGTATCTTTTAGTGCACGCCATACCTAAAATCAGAGCCAAGTATATTCATTATTTATTAAATAGACTTATGATTACCACTTATTTACTTTAAATCAGTAACCTTATTCGCCCTACTAAAGTTCTTGAGGTGTAACACCAGCACATTAGGTTTTCATCCTAAAGGTATAATAGAATTTATCTAGAACAAGTCTTTTGAGTATGAATAGTACATTTGCCTTCCAAGCAGAAAGTTTAAATAATTTTAAAAAAGATACCCTTATCTAGCGGTGTTAGGGCACTAAGAATTTTGATTTCTTAAGAGAGGTTCAACGCCTCCTGATAAGGTCTTAAGTTATATAAACTACAGGCCTTCAAAGCCTGAAATAAAGAAAATTCTTTAGTCCTTGCTCACTGTAGTTTATTACAAAACGTCGACTTGCAAAATCGAAAAAGGATAGGCATCTCAGTGTGTTTGTCTGGTGGCTGAGTTAAAAGCGGTAGACTGTAGATCTACTAACGGAGTTAAGTCTCCCCGGCAAACACCATAAATATGTAAAATAAGCTAAATACCAAGCTTTTGGGTTCATACCCCAAACATGAATGAGACATTCTTTTACAGTAATAACTTTAATTAAAAGTAATATATACAAATATAGTATTAGTGAGGATGTTCATCTGAATAAAGTGTAATCAGAAGACAAAAAATATAAGCCTGAATAAGACTAATACCAAACTCAAATACCGTGTATAAAATCTGAATCATCAACAATAAAAAAACTGAGAAAAGTGATGATACAAACAACCCCGCTGTTAGGTAATTCCCAATCAGTGTCAAGACAATATGTCCAGCTCTCATGTTAGCTGTTAGCCGAACAGAAAGAGTAATAGGCCGAACCATAATTCTTACTGTCTCAATAAGCACAAGAAAAGGATTTAAGGGGGCAGGCGCCCCCATAGGTAGGAGCCCAGCTACAACAGACCCAGGATTGTAAACCACGGCCGAAATGATTAGACTAAGCCACAGAGGCAACCCTAAAGTCAAAGAGACCGCTAAATGGCTCGTTGTCCTAAAAACATAAGGAACTAGACCAGATATATTCATTAAAATCAAAAATAAAAACAACCCAGTAATTAGGTTGATAAAACCCCCTATATTTAACCCAAAAGAACGAAACACTTGTGAAGAAGCAGTATCCTTAAAAACATTAACAAAAGAGTTTCATCGTGGATAGGCTATTCAAAAAGAAGAGCTGAAGAGAACAATTATAATAAGAGAAAAAAGCCACATTAAAATATACAACGATATAAAAACTTGATTATTATCATCAAATGAAGAAAAAATATCTACAAGCATTCTTAACTATCAACTTCACTTATTCTCCTTTTTTAGGTTGTTATAAACCAAACCTTTTCTAGAAAATATAGTTTTTCTTGACCACCAAATAATGATAGAAACTCTAATAACAGTAGCTCAAAATAAAATAAACAACAAAATTCAATTTAGCGGCGATAACTGAGGCATTAAGAGATACTAGTTCTACTAGTAACATAAGACTGACAATCTTGTATTATAATTTAACTAATCCCTCTTAGTCAGAAACATTAATAACCCACTCCATGAAATTGGCTAAAGGAATAGCTTCCACCACAATAGGCATAAAAGAATGGTTGGCCCCACAGATTTCTGAACACTGCCCATAAAAAACCCCAGGATGCTTAATAAAAAAACCTAATTGATTTAAACGACCTGGAATTGCATCTACCTTTACACCTAAGGAAGGGACCGTTCATGAATGGATTACATCTGCTGAGGTAACTAAAACCCGAATATCAGTTTGAGTTGGTAACACCACACGATGGTCTACTTCAAGTAACCGAAAGTCACCAACCTCAAGCTCATTAGTTGGAATTATATAAGAATCGAACTCAATGTTTGAAAAGTCTGAATATTCATATCTTCAATATCATTGATGACCAATCCTCTTAACAGTCAAACTGCAATCCCTAATTTCATCAAGTAAATATAATAAACGCAATGAAGGAAGAGCTAAGAAAACTAAAATAACTGCAGGTACAATAGTTCAAATAGTCTCAATCTCCTGACCCTCAACTAGTGAACGACAAGTATACCTCCCTAGCATAAGTGAAACAGCTGCGTAACCTACCAATCTGATAATTATAACCAAAATCATTATTGCATGATCATGAAAAAAAATTATTTCTTCTATAAGTGCTGATGCCGCATCTTGAAACCCTAACTGTCCTCATAGACTCATAAGTAATATATTCATTTATATATTTATATACTTACAGGTATATACTCTAAGCTTTATAACCAGTTTAACAGCAACAAACACTAAACCATAATTTACACAAACTTGCTACAACTACTTGGACCTAAACTATAACTAATTTTACTAGTTAGCACTGTAAGACCTCACACACGCGCCAGTTTCAGCTCTATTATGAAAATCAGCTGGAAGAATATTATCTCACTCCAAAGCTGTTCTTAAATGTGTTCTTCAAACAACACTCCGCTGTGAAACTAATGCCTCTCATACAATAACCATAAAGTACAAAACAGCCACAAAAGAAATCATTGATCCAATTGAAGAAACAACATTTCATTTAGTGTAACAATCCGGATAGTCTGAATACCGCCGTGGCATACCACTTAACCCTAAAAAATGTTGAGGAAAAAACGTAACATTCACCCCAATAAACATAATATAGAAATGTGCCTTAGTCCACCGTCTATGAAGTGTTACTCCGCTCAACAGAGGAAACCAATAATTAAAAGCCCCGAACAGCGCAAAGACCGCACCCATTGAAAGCACATAATGAAAATGTGCAACAACATAATAAGTATCATGCAGTATAATATCTAATGATGAGTTCGACAACACAATTCCAGTTAACCCTCCAACCGTAAACAAGAAGATAAAACCCAGTCCCCAAAGCATAGGAGTTTCATATTTAATTTTAGCCCCATGAATAGTAGCAAGTCAACTAAACACTTTAATTCCTGTAGGAACAGCAATAATCATTGTCGCTGCTGTAAAGTAGGCACGCGTATCAACATCCATGCCAACTGTGAACATATGATGAGCTCATACAATAAAACCCAAAACACCAATAGCAAGCATTGCATAAATCATCCCCAGAGTCCCAAAAGTCTCCTTCTTTGCTGAATAATGTCTAACAATATGGGAAATTATACCAAACCCAGGTAGAATCAAAATATATACTTCTGGATGACCAAAAAACCAAAACAGGTGTTGATATAAAATGGGATCACCGCCTCCTGCTGGATCAAAGAAAGCAGTATTAAAATTTCGATCAGTCAAAAGTATAGTAATAGCCCCCGCCAGAACAGGCAAAGACAAAAGAAGCAAAATAGCCGTAATCTTTACCGATCAAACAAACAATGAAAGACGCTCAAATTTCATTCCTTGTCATCGTATATTAATAATTGTAGTAATAAAATTTACCGCCCCTAAAATGGAAGAGACACCAGCAAGATGTAAAGAAAAAATAGCAAGATCTACAGAACCACCAGCATGTGCTAAATTCCCTGCCAGAGGTGGATACACAGTTCATCCAGTACCTACCCCTCTCTCCACCGCAGCCGAAGATAGAAGAAGCAGAAGAGCAGGAGGAAGAAGCCAAAAACTCATATTATTTAATCGAGGAAATACTATATCTGGAGCCCCTAATATAAGAGGCACCAACCAATTTCCAAAACCCCCAATCATTATAGGCATCACTAAGAAAAAAATTATAACAAAAGCATGGGCCGTCACAATTACATTATATAGCTGATCATCCCCAAGCAAAGCACCTGGCTGTCCCAACTCTGCACGAATCAACAACCTTAAAGCAGTCCCTACTAGTCCTGATCACATTCCAAATAAAATATATAATGTACCAATGTCTTTATGATTTGTAGAAAATAGCCATCGCAT